GTCAAGTCAAATAGTCTTCTTCAAAATCTACATACTATGGCTAGGAATGTGGTACTAAGGAATTCCCGGCATCTCGTAGAAAAAGAGTATAAACAAACAAAAGGCTTTTTAGAATTTCATTTTTTATCATAGATAATCATAATTACTAAAAATAATTTGGTTCTTTTTACAAATTTGATGTCGATAAATCCGCGAGTCTAGAAATTCATTTCGGACAATTGAACCTTCTCGAACTGTTTCTTTTTAAGAACCAAAAAGATTTGTGCCAAAATAACAGATGCGAAGAAGAACAAAAGGCCTTGTACACGTAATGGATCTTGAAGTACTATTTCTGCATCTCCCTGACCAAATCCGCCCACATTAGGATTACTTGTCAACGGTTGATCCAATTTGATAGATTCGCCTTCTGAAATAAGAAGTTCTGGCCCCCGAGGGATAATATCAACCACTTGACGTCCATCCGATGTATCCGCTATGGTTATTTCGTATCCCCCCTTTTCTTTTCGTAGGATTTTGCTTACTATACCTGATGCTGTAGCATTATAAACTGTATTGTTACTCTTGCTCCCGTCAGGATAAATCTGGCCCCTTCCCCTGTTTCCGCCTACGTAAATAGGATATTTTAAGAAGTGAATGTCTTTCTTAGTAGCGGGGTCGGGGGAAAGAATAGGAAAGGTTATTTCACTATATTTCTGACCAGGAACAGGGCCTATGACAAGAATATTTTTTTGATTGGGGCGATAGCTCTGAAAAGACAGATTGCCCATCTTTTCTTTTATCTCGGGGGAAATACGATCGGGAGGGGCTAATTCAAAACCCTCTGGTAAAATAAGAACAGCCCCCACATTCAAAGCGCCTTTTTTACCATTAGCAAGAACTTGTTTCAGTTGCATATCATAAGGAATTCGAACAACTGCTTCAAATACAGTATCGGGAAGTACCGCTTGCGGAACCTCAATATCGACCGGTTTATTAGCTAAATGGCAATTGGCGCATACAATACGTCCAGTCGCTTCTCGTGGATTTTCATAACCCTGCTGTGCAAAAATGGGATATGCATTTGAAATGGATGTACGAGTTATGATATATATCATGAGCGATACGGAAATAGATCGAGTAATCTGTTCCTTTATCCAAGAAAAAGTATTTCTAGTTTGCATGGTCCAAGCATTGATCCCAAAAATTTCTACAATAAATTGGGGTAGGTCACTAATGGAGTTTCCTATCCACGATTCTGTTATTTACGGGAATAATTTGACTGGATTAATAGAAATTAATTTCTATTTTTATAGGAATATAGGAGGAATCCGCGGGATGGCTAGAAATATAAAGCGATTTTCAACGCTTTGCTTATATACAACTACAAAGTAAGAAACATTCTAATTGGATTAGGTAGATAATTTTTCAGTCATTCATTGAATGATAAATCACTACAAGTGACGGAGATACGCGATTTAAATAACGGAAAATCCAATATTTGAAAATTGTATCTACAATGACTGGAAAAGTGGAAACAAGGCCAGATATAATTTGATCATTCTGAACAAATCCAAAATCCTTGTAGACAAAGCCAATCAGCAGTTCCCAACCATGCGGCGAATGAAATCCGATACACAAATCAGTTAATAAAAGAAGAGAAAAAGCTTTTATTGTGTCACTTAAGTTATATAGGAATTCCTGAGCCCAAGAGTTAAGAATAAAAAGTTCTTTATTACCCAAAATAGAATAACCACTTAGAATAATGAAACAGATTATATTTGTCGAGAAGTGCAAAATCGTATGAATACGACCCTCGTTGTGTATCTTGATTAATTGGATTGTTTCTTTGTGAATTCCTATACCAAGGTTTTGTAGATGTGTCTCCGAGTATTCCTTGATCATTTCCTCTAACAAGAGAAGTTCCTCTAATTCTATAAATTTTTCTAGAATACTCTTTTCTTCAATATCATTCAAAAAAGTTTCGGATTGCCTAGTATTACACCAATTAGTAACCCAAGATTCCAGACTTTTTTGAAATGAGAGAGAAATCCACCAGGGCAAAAATACTATAGTAGATGCAAGATATAAAAGAGGAGTGAATGCTTTCTTTTTTGCCATTTTTCACTGTGAATTGTTAATGAACCCATCTCATCCGTTGACTCTATGTAATCTAATATTTCTCTCACGCATCAGTTCTATTAAAAGTCTCAATTCCAACAAGTAAAAAGGGGGGAATTTCCTTATTTAGAAATGGTTGATTATGAGATATTTCAATTTTTTCTTATTTTTTTTTTATTGAATTGAGTTGTGTATATTTCGATACATATAAAAGATCCCCAAAAGAGTTTTTTTATACTTGTTCCATATATGTCTGCTTTGACTCGAATGAATGTTCTGAAGAAACCTCGATTAAGTTATGTTATATATGTTATAGAATTATTCTTGCGTTTTTGCCCTTCTGCTGAGAAAGCATTCATTTCTCGGCTCATTTCTTAAAATACTTCAATTGGTACACGCAAGAAATAGGCCAATTCAGCAGCTTTTTGTTCCATTTCCCGTGGAGTAAAATTCTCATCAGTACGAGTCAATGGAATGGCTCCCTGGCCTCTGATATCCATATAAAGGACACGCCGAGCATAAATACCCTCTTTAACTTCTATTCTGATGGACTGAATATCTTTTATAAAAAATCGGAGGAAGACCCGACGATTTTTTCCAGGAAATCCCCAACGAAAGATACGCACTATTCCGTCTTTTCTATCAAATCGATCATAACCACTACCTACATTCCACGAAATTGTGCACCACAAATAGGAGCTAATAAAAAGACCCGCGATCCCGTAGAAAGACATCACAATTCCTTGTGGAAAAAAAACTATTTGCTGAGACGGAAATAAAGATATCAAATTTCTACCAAGATAACTCGAGGTTCCAACCAACAAGAATCCTAATGAACCTAAAAAAAGGATAACAGCCCAGCAGAAATTACTTGTTTTTCGAGCCCCCGTTATAGGTTCTATCCATATATGTTCTGATCGACAACTCATACTTTATCCAGTTACTTTTTTTTATTGAGAGAATACCCCAAATGAATTTGACTTTAGTCCGTTTGTTTCCGAAGTAACCCGCATCAACTAGTACTAGTTTGATGTGAACCTTTAGGAGTAATTCATTAAATTGGTTAGATCTAAACTAATAACATACCCTTCGTATGATCTCACTAAAGATAGCCACATGCATATAGATAGACCAACTTTACAGTTCAGCCATCCGCCGATTCGGGTCTATTTGAAAATCGCTAGAATATAGTATTTTCTGGAGACATAAGAGTTTTTCGGCGGAAGCCGCTTATACCAATTTGTCTAAATGGATATCTGTGTTATGATACAAGCGTCAATTTTGAAAAAAAAAAAATAGATGAGAGTTTGTGCCATCGGCTCTAAACAATCTTGTTTTTTTGAACATGAAGAAATAAAGAAGCCATTGCGATTGCCGGAAATACTAGGCCTACTAAAGGGACCAAAACAGAGGGAAAGTTAAGAGTTGTCATAGAATGGGTACCTCGATTTACTATTTGTACCTGTTATTTTTATTTAGATTTTATATTTATAATATAAAGATATCTTATTATATATTTATATATAAAGAATAAAGATATCTTATTATAATTTGATAATTCTAAATTGGAATTATATATACTTATATCTATACTTAATATCTATTCTATTAAGTATAGATATAAGTATATATCTAAGTGAGTATATAATGTAGTTTTTCATTTCATCTTTCTACATGAAAGATTTGAAAGGATATGGATGCGATATTATTTTATTCATTTTTTGCTCTTGTCTTCGAATTTCATTTACTAAGCACTTAAAAATAAATTAGATTCTATTTATATTGAAGGGTTTGTTAGAATGCCATCCAGCAGGGATTCTTAGTAAAAATAAGATTATCGTAAGATATAGAAAGATAAAAAATTCTATATTTTCTATATTTTATAGATTAGATTTTAATTATATATGACGAGAAGAAGATATTTTTTATTTGCCTAATTTCACGAAAATAAGAATTTCATCTTTTATCTTGTTGATAGAGACTTCTTGATCAATAATCAGAAATATAGAAAAAAAAGGCAGATTTTCTATTTTCTGTGACTTTTGATTCTTTGATACAATTAGATCTTATGTCAACAAAGACAACCCTATTCGTCTAATTTTGATTCAAAGGAAAGAAAGTGTGGAGTTGAAATAACTCACTCAGAACGCTTTTTAAAGGATTACGTGGTACGATTAGATCGAATAAGCCCTTCTGAAATAAATACTCAGACGCTTGTGAACCGTCGGGTACTGTTTTATTCAATGTTTGTTCAATTACTCTTTTACCCGCAAAGGCAATGTAGGCATTGGGTTCGGCAATAATGATATCCCCCAACATACCAAAACTAGCTGTCACCCCACCGGTAGTAGGAGATGTAAGGATTGGTACATAGAATAACTTTTTATTTGATTGATAATCATATAAAGCAGAAGATATTTTAGCCATTTGCATCAAGCTCAAACTTCCTTCTTGCATGCGTGCCCCTCCAGAAGCACACACTATAATAAGAGGTAGAAATTCTTTAGTAGCGTATTCAATCAAACGGGTAATTTTCTCCCCCACTACGGATCCCATACTACCCCCCATAAACTGAAAATCCATAACCGCAATTGATACGGTAATACCGTTTAGTTGCCCTATGCCTGTTTGAACAGCCTCGGTTAATCCTGTTTTTCTTTGATAAGAATCGATACGCTTTTTATAAGGCTCCTCCTCCGAATGAAATTGAATGGGATCCAGAGAGACCATGTCTTCATCCATAGGCTCCCAAGTACCCGGATCGATCGAAAGTTCAATTCTATCTGAACTACTCATTTTCAAATGATATCCACATTGTTCACAAAGATTCATTTTTGATTGAAAACTTTTCTTATAATTTAATCCATAACAACTTTCGCATTGAATCCACAAATGCCTGTATT